GGAACGAACTTATAACAAGAATTCTTGGAATGCCGTGGGCATTCTTGATTGGTGCTGAGCTAACTATAGTGCAAAGTCGTATCTCTTTGGTTAATAAGATCCAAAAGGTTTATCGATCCCAGGGGGTGCAGATTCATAATAGGCATATAGAAATTATTGTACGTCAAATAACATCAAAGGTCTTGGTTTCAGAAGATGGAATGTCTAATGTTTTTTCACCGGGAGAACTAATTGGATTGTTGCGTGCGGAACGAATGGGGCGCGCATTGGAAGAAGCCGTTTGTTACCGAGCCCTCTTATTGGGAATAACAAGAGCATCTCTCAATACTCAAAGTTTCATATCTGAGGCGAGTTTTCAAGAAACGGCTCGAGTTTTAGCAAAAGCAGCTCTCCGGGGTCGAATCGATTGGTTGAAAGGCCTGAAAGAGAACGTTGTTTTGGGGGGTATGATACCCGTCGGTACCGGATTGAAAGGATTAGTGCCCCCTTCAAAACAACATAACAGGAGCCCTTTGGAAATGAAAAAAAAAAATAATAATCTATTTGAGGGGGAAATGAGAGATATTTTGTTTCACCACAGAAAATTATTTGATTCTTTTCTTTCCAATAATTTTCATGATAAACCAGAACAATCATTTATAGGATTTAATGATTCCTAAAAGCAGATTCATCTTTTTTACTATCTGTATATGTATTTGGTGCAGTCATTTGGTTCGGTAATCAAAATAGTAAGTAATAGAAAAGGCTCATTAATGGCTTATTCGTCTATCTACAGCCAGTCTACGGTAGAAAGGAAGGTTCCATCGGAACAATTATTTATTTCAGTTCAGGGGTCCTCGTCTCTTTTTTTTTTTGAAAAAAAAAAAGGGGGGGGGGGAGAAATGACAAGAAGATATTGGAACATCAACTTGGACGAGATGCTGGAGGCGGGAGTTCATTTTGGCCACGGTACTAGGAAATGGAATCCTAAAATGGCACCTTATATCTCTGCAAAGCGTAAAGGTATTCATATTACAAATCTTACAAAAACGGCTCGTTTTTTATCCGAAGCCTGCGATTTGGTTTTTGATGCAGCAAGCAGGGGAAAACAATTCTTGATTGTTGGTACCAAAAAAAAAGCAGCTGATTCGGTAGCACGGGCTGCAATAAAGGCCCGGTGTCATTGTGTTAATAAAAAATGGCTCGGCGGGATGTTAACAAATTGGTCCACTACAGAAACGAGACTTCATAAGTTCAGGGACTTGAGAATGGAACAAAAAACGGGAAGACTTAACCGTCTTCCGAAAAGAGATGCGGCTGTGGTCAAAAGACAATTATATCGCTTACAAACATATCTGGGCGGGATTAAATATATGACAGGGTTACCCGATATTGTAATCATCGTGGATCAGCATGAAGAATATACGGCCCTGCGAGAGTGTATCACTTTGGGAATTCCAACGATTTGTTTAATCGATACAAATTGTGACCCCGATCTTGCAGATATTTCGATTCCAGCAAACGATGACGCTATATCTTCAATCCGATTAATTCTTACTAAATTAGTATTCGCAATTAGTGAGGGCCATTCTAGCTATATAAGAAATACTTGATTAATAATAAGCTAAATAACCTTTCCTAGATAGATTTATGGAATCGGTTATTATTTATGAATTTTTTAAAATAGATAAAAAGAACTGGGGATATTATGTGATTAGTTAGTATTCAAAATATGAGTTGGTATTCAAAATACCCGATTTAAGTAGACAAAGAGATGGTTGAATCAAAATAATTTTGTTTAAAGTTCGATTTTTTCAGAGGGCAATATGAATGTGCTATCATGTTCCATCAACACACTAAAAGGATTCTATGATATATCCGGTGTGGAAGTAGGCCAACATTTCTATTGGCAAATAGGGGTTTTCCAAGTACACGGCCAAGTACTTATTACTTCTTGGGTTGTAATTGCCATCTTATTAGGTTCAGCTACTATAGCTGTTCGGAACCCACAAACCATTCCGACCGGGGGTCAGAATTTCTTCGAATATGTTCTTGAATTCATTCGAGATGTGAGTAAAACTCAAATTGGAGAAGAATATGGCCCTTGGGTTCCTTTTATTGGAACTACGTTTCTATTTATTTTTGTTTCGAATTGGTCAGGAGCTCTTTTACCTTGGAAAATCATAGAATTACCTCATGGAGAGTTAGCCGCACCCACGAATGATATAAATACTACTGTTGCTTTAGCTTTACTCACGTCAGCGGCGTATTTCTATGCGGGTCTTACCAAAAAGGGATTAAGTTATTTCGGGAAATATATTCAACCAACCCCAATCCTTTTACCCATTAACATTTTAGAAGATTTCACAAAGCCGTTATCGCTTAGTTTTCGACTTTTCGGGAATATCTTAGCGGATGAATTAGTAGTTGTTGTTCTTGTTTCTTTAGTACCTTTGGTGGTTCCTATCCCCGTCATGTTCCTTGGATTATTTACAAGTGGTATTCAAGCTCTTATTTTTGCAACTTTAGCCGCGGCTTATATAGGTGAATCCATGGAGGGTCATCATTGAAATAGTCTTTTTTTCGCTTAGCGCAAAGCAATGTATGCACGTCTCAAGAGAATTGACTTAAGGAATAAAAATATACAAGACTCTATATACGATAGAAAGCAATAGGAACACAAAATTGAAAAATTACGATATTAGAGAGTTGTAAAAAAAAAGGAAAGAGATCGAAAAGATCTTTTTCCTAAAATTCTCTTTTCGTCCACTTCCTACCCTTCTTCGACGAATATTAATTTTCTATCTATTCTATTAGTCAGCCAGTATTCTTATTCAAATCATAATTGGAATAAGATATATTTTACGACGTGTGATTAAATAAAAAGCAAGAGGGGGGATTCGACTTTACAGTTGATTTTATCCCACAATTGACCAAAATGAAATGAAATTTTAATAAATAAGAAATTGCATGAACTTAGATCAATTCAATTGAAAATAATACTATTTCTATGCAATAATTCACACTAATCAATTGAATTTGCCCATTTAGATTGTATTCCTCGATAAACAAAACGGAAGGGTAGAAAATAATTTGCAAAAAACGGGATTCCTCAAAAAGTGGATTGATTGTCGAATCGGATTGAATCTAATGGTTTACGTTATGGAAGAAAGACATGTATATGTGATATTAGATATATTAGATATTGACTCGTTATATATATGAACTAAAGATATATTTCATTTGCCCTACTACTGTGTGTGGGTTCCAATAGAAGTCCTTTCATATCGTTGTCGCTGTGAATTGGCTGAAAAAAGAAATGAAATCAAGAAAATTGAAATAACAGTCCGAAATCACGAAATAAAGTTCTACGGATTCACAAAAACTTTGTGGATGGAAATAGAAAAAAAAAAAAGAAATATCGAAATAGTTCTGATGATTCAATAATATTCTTATTTCTTACTTAAATTCGAAGTTCTTAGTTATTTCCACCGGATGAATCCTATCGATGGAATAATGAAGTCCTGCCTAATTCATTGGTTGATTGTATCATTAACCATTTCTTTTTGTTGGTATGAGGAACTTATCATGAATCCACTGATTTCTGCCGCTTCCGTTATTGCTGCTGGATTGGCTGTAGGGCTTGCTTCTATTGGACCTGGAGTTGGTCAAGGGACTGCCGCGGGTCAAGCCGTAGAGGGTATCGCGAGACAGCCCGAGGCAGAGGGAAAAATACGAGGTACTCTATTGCTTAGTTTAGCTTTTATGGAAGCTTTAACGATTTATGGATTGGTTGTAGCACTAGCACTTTTATTTGCGAATCCTTTTGTTTAATCTTAGAAATAGGAAAAATTCATATTTTCCTATTTTATTGCTTTGGGATTGTCGTTTGCTTTTTCAAATTAGATGGCGACTTCACTCCTATAATTCCTTATTCGTTGAGAAAATAACCTACGGGGAAGGGCTGATTCGCAGATGAGGAATTAGTATGCCGACTCGCTTTCATCCTTCCCGTTCGTAGTCCAAGGGAAACTTTATGAGGTGTTGCAACAATGAAGGGGCAATTCATACTTTAAATCAAAGATTTTTTGACTCGATAAAAAAAAAAGAATAAATCAAAAAGAGGGGCAAAGTGATAGAAAAAGAACTCTCGTCGATTTTTTAGTCTATCTATAAGAGGAGCTTATATGAAAAATGTAACCGATTCTTTCGCTTCTTTGGGCCATTGGCCATCTGCCGGGAGTTTCGGATTTAATACCGATATTTTAGCAACAAATCCAATAAATCTAAGTGTAGTGATTGGTATATTGATCTTTTTTGGAAAGGGAGTGTGTGTGAGTTGTTTATTTCAAGAATAGGCTGGATCTAATCAGCTGTACCCCCTTCTGTTATAACTAGGAAGGAGGGGTGCATGATCTCGCGAATTACTTCTTAAGAAATTATATGTAAGAACCGCAGCATTTCGTGATTAATTGGAAAATCCACTTTGATTCTCTAGCAACCAATAATGTGGGGCTGTTAAGATGGTTAAATCAAATTGTTTGAAGTCTAGTCTAGACGCAGCATGGTACTCTTTCTACCGCTATGTTAATATAGAGGTGGTTTTCATTTAAAATGAATATTTTATCGATATAGAACACTCATCTCGATAAAAAAAATGGAACCACTCGGGTATTTTCCCCTTATTATCCAATGCTGAATCGACGACCTATGCCTTATGTATAATTTGTATAATTGGATCGTTTTTGTATAATTTTGCATAATTTTTGGATTTGAACTGAAAAAAAAAAAGAAACAACTTTGCTGGCAATTACATATTTTTTATTTTGTCAGAAGAGTCCTCTAAGTATTTTAGTTTTGCATTAGATTTGTTTTTTTTTTCAGTTTTTTTACTATGAAGAGGATAGGCTCATTACATTCATAAAAAAGCTATGAGAATTTACCCTAAGTAATTGAGCGTGAGAGCCAAATGAATCGAAAGATTCATGTTTGGTTCGGGAAGGGATTATGGAAGTTTTAAA